GGTTACAAACTAATATTTAAAGTAATACTGCCAGACAAATGGGAGCCACCGTTTGTTTGTAAGAATGAAGGTAAATTAGGGGTCTTTCTTGCTGCGTGCCAAGCGTTCCACTAGTGAGAATGATAGGAACGACGGGTGATGAAAGAAGGGGGGGGGAAAAAAAAAAAGGAAACCCCTTACCCCCGTGGAGAGAACCGGATTGCTGGGTAACGAGAGGTATGTATTACCACCATTAACTTATGTCAGCGTCGATGAAAGTGTGAGGAATAATATCAATCAATGGCCCTGAAGTAGGAACCAAATGCCAGGAATAATTCACCATGTGAAACCCCCACAATTATTGTCCCTCACCCTCAATAAGAGTTATCATAAAGATATCACTTTTGGTCGGTTCTTATTGAGTCGAATAGGGAATTCGACGGGATTTGGAGTAATCTTTTACCTTGTCGCATGAGTATTCTGTTAGGTCTTAAATGTGGGTTAGTACTTAGTCATATTTAGGTGAGTTGTTAATATTATGGTTTATGTATACCTTAGTAAATATGGTGATGTATGAATGTTTAAATACAAGGGATGTTGATAATACATATGCGTACTATTACATCCCATTATATGGTTAATATAGATTAATGGTGTTAATACATATAAGTCCTAGACCGTGCTAATAAGCAAAGAATAGTTTAACGTAGAGCCCTAGCTTTGGGAGCTAGGGGTGGGAGTTCAAATCTCCCTTCTTTGAGCAGTAGGGAGGAGTTTAACCTCCGGCGTCCGGTTTACAAGACCGGTGCTCTTGCACTGAGCTACTAATGCAAGTTCCTCCCAGGGTTTTGTTCTCTCATCATCCTGCTATGGGATTAAGGACTAGGAGAAGAAGGAAATAAAGACAAGATGCAATTTGTCCAATAATGATGAATGGGTGTTCGACTGGTATTCCCCCAATTCATGTTAGGATGAGGATATCTGCTACAAGGGTTCAGAACAGGAGTTGTGAGACAGGCCGGAATATAAGGGATCGTTGTTTGGAGGTGTGGAGGAGGGGAACTACGATAAGAACAAGGATGGAGAATAGAAGGGCGAGGACTCCCCCTAGTTTATTGGGGATTGAGCGGAGGATGGCGTAAGCAAACAGAAAATATCATTCAGGTTTGATGTGGGGTGGGGTGACTAGCGGGTTGGCTGGTGTGAAGTTGTCTGGGTCTCCCAGAAGGTTCGGGAAGAAAAGTGCTAAGGAGGTGAGCATAATTAGGAGTACGGCAAAGCCTAAGATGTCTTTATACGTGAAGTAGGGGTGAAATGGAATTTTATCGGCATCTGAGTTTAGGCCAGCCGGGTTGTTTGACCCTGTCTCGTGTAGAAATAACAGGTGCAGGATTGTAAGGGCTGCAACGATAAATGGGAAAAGGAAATGGAAGGCAAAAAACCGAGTGAGGGTAGCGTTATCTACTGAAAAGCCTCCCCAGATTCACTGAACAAGGGTGTTGCCGATGTAAGGGACAGCTGAGAGTAGGTTAGTGATGACAGTGGCACCCCAGAATGACATCTGTCCTCAGGGGAGGACGTAGCCTACGAAGGCAGTTATTATTACTAGAAGGAGCAGAACGACCCCCACATTTCAAGTTTCTTTGTACAAATAGGACCCGTAGAAGAGGCCCCGACCGATATGGGTATAGAGGCAGATAAAAAAGAAGGAGGCGCCGTTAGCATGAATGTTGCGGATTAGTCAACCATAGTTGACGTCTCGGCAGATGTGGGCGACGGATGTGAAAGCAGAGTTAATGTCTGCTGTGTAATGTATTGCAAGGAATAAGCCGGTAAGAATTTGGGTCACCAGGCATAGGGCAAGTAAAGAGCCGAAATTTCATCAGACTGAGATGTTTGAGGGGGCGGGCAGGTCAATTAGGGCGTCGTTAACGATTTTTAAGATAGGGTGGGATTTTCGTAGGCTTGTCATTAGATGTTTCTGTAGTTGAATTACAACGGTGGTTTTTCAAGCCATTAGTCCTGGTTAAAGTCCTGGCAGGAATTATGACTTTACTCGTACATTCATTTTTGGTTTTTTTTGTCTTAGGGTTGTTAGGAGTTGCTTCCAACCCCTCTCCTTATTTTGCCGCTTTGGGTTTGGTGGTAGTTGCAGGGGCGGGGTGTGGCGTATTAGTCGGGCAGGGGGCCCCTTTTTTGGCTTTGGTTTTGTTTTTAATTTATTTAGGGGGAATGCTGGTAGTGTTTGCATATTCGGCAGCTCTTGCTGCCGAGCCCCACCCAGAAAGTTGGGGGAGTCGGCCTGTTCGGGGGCTAATATTTATTTATGGAATGGGGGTGTTAATTACTTCGGGGTTTTTTTGAGGCGACTGATATGAGTCCTCTTGGGTGGTAGTGGATGAATTTGATGAGTTTTCTGTTTTTCGTATAGATATAGGAGGGATTGCAATGATGTATTCAGCTGGGGGTTGAATAGTGGTAGTTAGCGCTTGGGTCCTTCTCTTGACGTTATTTGTAGTGCTAGAACTTACCCGGGGTTTAGGTCGGGGGGCGGTCCGGCCCGTTTAATTAAGGGTAATTAGAGCTATTAATACTAAGGTGAAAGCGAATGTGGTTAAGTAGGTTTTAATTATTCCTTGTTGTATATCGCTTGTGGTGGAGGAGAGGAAGATGTTAGAGGAAATAACTGTTTTAGGGCCAATTTTTTCTAATCAAGTCTGGTCTAATGTTCGACTAGCAATAGCTTGACCAAATATAAGGGCCAGCTTTGGTGCAAGGCGGTGGACAAGGGTCGGGAAGAAGCCTAATATGTTGGAGAAGTGGTGTGTGGTCAGGGCGGGAGTGGTTTTGAGTTGCTTATTGGTTAGTATAGCTAATTCTATAGCAATTAGGAGGCCAAAGACAGTAACTAGAAGGGCCGCTAGCTTTAGTAAGGGGGGTATAGACATAACGGGGGTTTTAAGGGGGGTAATATTAGAAGTAATTACTAAGCCTGCAATAATACTGCCCCACGCTAATCGCTTAAGGGGGTTGATGACTGCGGGGCTATTTTCATTGATAGGGGAGAGGGAGGGGAAACGTGGGTGACCTATGGGGACGAAAAATACAATACGGAGGCTATAGATGGCTGTAAAGGAGGTTGCTACAAGAGTCAGGGTGAGGGCTCAGGCGTTCAGGTGAGATGTATTAAGGGCTTCAATGATCGCGTCTTTGGAGAAGAAGCCTGCTAGGAAAGGGGTGCCAGTGAGGGCTAGGCTACCGATGGTTAAGCAGGAGGATGTTAGAGGGGTGAGGCGGTGCAGTCCCCCTATTTTCCGGATGTCTTGCTCATCATTTAGGCTGTGAATAATTGAGCCAGAGCATAAGAAAAGCATGGCTTTAAAGAATGCGTGAGTGCAGATGTGCAGAAATGCTAGTTGTGGTTGGTTGAGGCCGATGGTAACTATTATTAGGCCGAGTTGGCTGGAGGTTGAGAATGCGACAATTTTTTTAATATCATTCTGGGTGAGGGCGCAGGTGGCGGTGAAGAGGGTAGTTAAGGCACCAAGACAGAGACAGGTGGTGAGGGCTGTTTGGTTATTTTCTATAAGGGGGCTGAAACGGACTAGGAGAAAGATTCCTGCCACAACTATTGTGCTGGAGTGTAATAGGGCGGAAACTGGCGTTGGGCCTTCCATGGCTGAGGGGAGTCAGGGGTGGAGGCCAAATTGTGCTGATTTACCGGCTGCGGCAATAATGAGACCGATGAGGGGAAATGTTAAATCAAGGTTTTTGGAGGTTAAAAAGATTTGTTCTATCTCTCATGAATTTAGGTTTATTGCTATCCAGGCCATAGTAAGAATTAACCCAAAATCCCCGACGCGGTTGTACACAACTGCTTGTAAGGCTGCGGAATTTGCTTCTGCTCGACCATACCATCAGCCGATTAGAAGAAACGACAATATTCCCACGCCCTCTCACCCCACGAAGAGCTGGAACATATTATTCGCTGTAACTAAAATAATTATAGCAATAAGAAAGGCCAAGAGATATTTGAAGAAGAGATTTATGTGGGGGTCGGAGTGTATATATCAAGATGCAAACTCTAGAATTGACCACGTGACATAAAGGGCCACAGGGAGGAAAATAATTGAGTAGAAGTCAAACTTAAGGCTGATATTAATATTAAAGGTGTTGAAATTCATTCAATTTCAGTTGGTGGTAACCACTTCTAACCCCTCGTTGAGGTACAGAGAGAGTGGCAGGAGGCTGGTAAAGAAGGCTAGTTTGACTGCTGTTTTAACGTGGGAAAGAGCTCAGTTCCCCCCTCGCGGGCGAGGGGAAAAGGAAGTGATAAGTGGGTAAATTAGGAGTATAAAAATAATAATGAGGCTTGATGTTATTGTGACCGGTGCAGGGTGCATGAGCTACTACTTGGACTTGCACCAAGAGTTTTTGGTTCCTAAGACCAATGGATGTCTGTTATCCTTTAGAAGCGAGATCGAGTGAGCCCGGGACTTTAACCAGGGTGGATGAAGATTAGCAGTCCTCATAAAGCTGCAGCCTCTCTCGGTGGATAAGGGGGGTCTAACCTCTGTTTTTAGAATCACAATCTAGCGTTTTTGTTAAACTATATCTACAAGCGTATAGGCCTCAGAGCAGTTCGGGTTTTAGGGAGAGCAAAAAAAGGGGGCCGAGGTGAAGAAGCATTAGTAAGTGCTCTCGTGTTTGGGCGGGGGGAGGGGGGGAGAGGCCATAGATGGGGGCCGTTTGTTTAGTCATTAGGTGGATGTAAAGCGAGAAGCTTGCTACGAGGATTATAGATGTAATAATGATGATTAAGCTTGCTCAGGTTCACTTACATAATGATACAAGGATTAGGAGTTCTCCGACTAAATTGGGGAACGGGGGGAAGGCCAGGTTGGTTAGGCAGGCAATGAACCATCATTTTGCTAATAAAGGTAGAAGCATTTGGATAGAGCGTATAAAAAGAATGGATCGGGTGTGGGTTCGTTCGTAATTGGCGTTGGCAAGGCAGAACAGGGCAGAAGATGTTAGTGCGTGGGAGACTATTAAAACTATTGCGCCATAAAACCCCCAATGGGTTTGAACGAGGATACCACATGTCACGAGACCCATGTGGCTGACTGATGAGTAAGCGATAAGGGATTTTACGTCCGTTTGGCGAAGGCAGAGAGCGCTTGTAACAACCACGCCCCAGAGAGCAATGATTATAAAGGCATGATTCAGGTCTTCAGAGTGGGACTCCAGTACAAGCATGAAGCGTATTAGGCCATACCCCCCCAGTTTTAGGAGGATGCCCGATAGGACTATAGAGCCTGCAATCGGGGCTTCGACGTGGGCTTTGGGAAGTCAGAGGTGAACTCCGTACAGTGGAAGTTTTACTAAAAAAGCTAGTGTGCATCCGGTCCACCAGAGTTTACTAGTCTGGTGGCTAACGTTCAAGAGGTCTGCGTATGGGAGGGTCACAAGGGAGAGGGTACCTGTATTATTCTGGAGGGTGAGGATGCAGACGATAAGAGGTGCGGACCCCACTATTGTGTAGAATAGGAGGCGCTGCCCTGCGTAAAGTCGTTCTTCTTGGGAACCCCATCGGGTTATGATTAGGAGGGTGGGGATTAAGGCTGCCTCAAAGGCAATGAAGAAGAGTATGATTTCAACGGCAACGAAGGCTAATATTATGCAGACCTGAAGTGAGGTTAAGAGTGTGAGGAACGCTCGTTGTCGATTAATGGGCTCTGTTGATAAATGATACTGACTAGCTAGGATGGTTAGAGGGAATAATCAGCAGGTTAGAATAAAGAGTGGGGTGGAGATTGCGTCAAGACCCATGTAGGGGTTGAACATAAGTCACCCTGTGTCTAGGTCTAGATTTTTAAATATAATTAAGGCACCAAGGCTGACGGCGAAGCCGTATATAGTAGGGCTAACTCAGAGTCATTTAGGGGGCAGAAGTCAAATAGTTGGGACCAGTAAGAGTGTGGGGATTATAAATTTTAGCATTGAAGTAGGTTTATACTTTGTAGGCGGTCAGTTCCATGAGTTCGGGCGGTTGCTACTAGCAGGGCGAGTCCTGCGCTTGCCCCGCAGGCTGCGAATGCTAGGAGGAGTAGGGGGCATGTTGAAGAGCTTGGTGAGCCAAGTAGGAGGGTTCATAAGGAAAGGGCAATAAAGAGAGTAAGTATTATGCCTTCTAAGCACAGGAGGGCGGAGAGGAGGTGGGACCGGTGAAGTGCAAGACCTGTTAAGGCTAAGGTGAAACCTGAGGAAAAGGCAAAGTTAACTGGTGTCATCTTAAGGTAATTATGGATTTGAACCACAAGTTTTTAAGCCGAAATCAAATGTTTTTCTTAAACTAATTACCTATTCGGCCCACTCCAGACCCCCCTGCACTCACTCGTAAACAAGGCCTAGGGTGAGCAGGGCAAGTACTAAGGAGGCTAGAAGGAATGTAAGAACTGGGGTTGTTAATTGGTTACTTCATGGAAGGGGGAGGAGTAGGGCAATTTCTAGATCAAATAGGAGGAATAGGATGGCCACGAGGAAGAATTTGAGTGAAAATGGTAGGCGGGCTGACCCGATGGGGTCAAAGCCACACTCATAAGGGGATACCTTCTCGTGGTCTGGGCTTATGGGGGGGAGTCAGAAGGAGATAAGAGCCAGAGCTATGGTTAAAACAATGGCAAGGGAGGTTATTACTAAAATTAAATTCATTATCCCCCCTTGGGTTTTAACCAAGGCCTGGTGATTGGAAGTCACTTATACTATCATTTAGTACTAGGGGGATTATGAACCTCATCAGTAGAGGGACACATATAGGAACAGTCAGACGACGTCCACGAAGTGTCAATATCAGGCGGCGGCTTCGAAGCCAAAGTGGTGGTGAGGGGTGAAGTGGAAGCGGATTTGGCGTAGAAGACAAACAGCTAAAAATGCAGAGCCAATTAGTACATGAAGTCCATGGAACCCTGTGGCTACGAAGAATGTGGCACCGTAGACCCCGTCTGCAATTGTAAAGGAGGCTTCATTATATTCTGTGTATTGTAGGTATGTGAAGTAAAACCCCAAGATAATAGTAAGTGCGAGTGCGTGGGTTGCTTGTTTACGCTTAGCCTCTGTAATACTGTGGTGGGCTCAGGTGACGGTTACGCCCGAAGCAAGAAGAATGGCTGTGTTAAGAAGGGGGGTTTCTAATGGGTCAAGGGGGGAGATGCCTGTTGGGGGTCACAGGCCTCCCAGTTCGGGGGTGGGGGCTAGGCTTGAGTGATAAAAAGCTCAAAAAAACCCAAGGAAAAAGAATACTTCTGAGGTAATAAATAAAACTATGCCATAGCGATGTCCTTTTTGAACTGGCGGTGTGTGGTGTCCTTGATATGTTGCTTCTCGCACTACATCTCGTCATCACTGAAGGGCTGTTAAGATAAAAAGGGCTATCCCCGTCATAAGAATGAGTAAAGAGTGGTAGTGAAATCAGGTTGCTAGGCCTGATGTTAAAAGCAGGGCAGCAATAGCCCCTGTTAGGGGTCAGGGGCTAGGGTCTACTATGTGGTACGGGTGGGTGTGATGGGCCATTGGGGGTTTAATTTGTGATAGGTTAAAGATTTTCTTCTAGGTACAGCGTTAACAGCAGGGTGAAGACATAGGCTTGAATTATTGCCACGGCAATTTCTAAAAAAATGAGGAGTAGAAGAAGGGCGGCTGTTAAAATGGCAACGGCTGGTATGAGGGGGATGAGCACGAAGATGGCGGTGGAGACTAGTTGAATTAGGAGGTGGCCCGCAGTGATATTAGCTGTGAGTCGTACACCGAGGGCCAGGGGTCGGATGAATAGGCTAATTGTTTCGATAATAATGAGTATTGGGACAAGCAGGGTTGGTGTCCCCTCTGGAAGAAGGTGTGCTAGAGCATGATTTGGTTGGTTTCAAAATCCGATGATAACAGTTGCGAGTCACAAGGGGACGGCGAGGCCTAAGTTAAGTGAGAGTTGGCTAGTGGGTGAGAATGTGTAAGGGAGGAGGCCCAGAAGGTTTAAAAGAGTGAGGAAAAACAGTAAGGAAATAATAAGGCTGGCTCATTTGCGACCCCCCTTTTTTAGTGGGAGGAGGAGTTGTTGGGTGAGTTTAATTGATGTCCAGGACTGAAGGGTGGCGGTCCGGTTACTAATTACGCGGGGTGATAGTAGAGGGAGGAGGAGGCAGGGGAAGGCTAGTGCTAGAGCAATTAAGGGGAGGCCCAGATATACGGGGGATTCAAATTGGTGAAAGAAGCTTGTTACCACGGTCAGTTGGGGAGATTTTGGTTTGCCGAGGTGTTAGGTGTGGGGTTTTTATCTTTTTTAACAATTTTGTTAGGGTGTCGGGAGGTTGTAATCAGTGTAATTACTAGCAGTAGGGTGGTTCATACTAGGAGGAGGGTAGGTAGTCATACTTGTGTGTTGAGTTGCGGCATGGGCGCTAGGGGTGGGGGTTATTCACCAATCTTCAGCTTAAAAGGCTGACGCTGTATAACACTTTTAGCTTCCTAGCGATGTATTTAGAATTATAGAAGAGGATCAGGTTTCAAATTGAGCCAGGGGGACTGCCTCGGCAACAATGGGTATAAAGCTATGATTTGCTCCACAAATCTCTGAGCATTGGCCGTAGAATACGCCGGGGTGGTTAATAATAAAGGTTGATTGATTTAACCGACCTGGTACTGCATCTATTTTTACACCTAAAGCAGGCAGAGTTCATGAGTGAAGGACATCTTCGGCAGAGATTAGAACTCGCACCGGCGTTTCTGTTGGGATTACCAGCCGGTGGTCTGTTTCTAGGAGGCGGAATTGGCCGGGGGATAAGTCTTGGGTGGGGATTATGTAGGAGTCAAATTCGAGGTCTTCATAGTCCGTGTACTCATAGCTTCAGTACCATTGGTGGCCCATAGTTTTAATTGTCAGGTGGGGATCATTGATTTCGTCTATTAGGTAAAGGATGCGAAGTGAGGGTAGGGCAATAAGGATTAGGACAATTGCTGGGAGGATAGTTCAGATGATTTCAATCTTTTGTGAGTCTAGGATAAGTTTGTCAGTGAATTTGGCTGTTACTATTGCTGTAATAACATATAATACTAGCGTACTAATTAAGAGGACAATTATTAAGGCGTGGTCGTGGAAGTAAATTAACTCTTCCATTAAGGGAGAAGCTGCATCTTGAAAGCCGATTTGGGAGGGATGTGCCATGGGACGTAAGATGCGTGGGGTTTCAACCCACAACTTTGCCTTGACAAGGCAGTGTATTTCTTTTACTAGCATCTTATGAAGAAAGTGACAGAGCGGTTATGTGGTTGGCTTGAAACCAATCTATGGGGGTTCAACTCCCTCCTTTCTCGGACACGGGATCGAATTTGGACGAAGGCAGGCTCTTCAAAGGTGTGGGTTGTGGGGGGGCTTCCATGAAGTCATTCTACATTAGTTGAAGTTAATTCTAGGGGGAAGGTAGTCCGTTTGGCTGCAAATGCCTCCCAGATAATAAGCAGAAACATAATTACTGCTACAAGGGACACTAACGATCCAATGGAGGAGACGGAGTTTCAAAGGGTGTAGGCATCTGGGTAGTCTGAGTATCGTCGGGGTATCCCTGCGAGGCCTAAGAAGTGTTGGGGGAAAAACGTTAGGTTTACGCCAGTGAATATTACCCCGAAGTGGATTTTAGTCCATGTGGCGTGTAAGGAGAATCCCGTAAATAATGGGAATCAGTGGACGAAGGCGGCAACGATAGCGAATACGGCCCCCATGGATAAGACATAATGGAAGTGGGCTACTACGTAGTACGTGTCGTGAAGAACGATATCAAGTGAAGAGTTGGCTAGGACAATCCCCGTTAGGCCCCCCACGGTGAACAGGAAAATAAATCCCAGGGCTCAGAGGAGTGGGGTCTCTCATTTAATATTCCCGCCATGAAGAGTGGCTAATCAGCTAAAAACTTTAACGCCCGTTGGAATAGCAATAATTATAGTAGCAGATGTAAAGTAGGCCCGCGTGTCTACGTCCATCCCCACTGTGAATATATGGTGGGCCCACACGATGAACCCTAGAAGACCAATGGCTATTATAGCCCAAACCATCCCCATGTAGCCAAATGGTTCTTTTTTGCCGGAATAATAGGCTACAATGTGGGAGATCATTCCGAAGCCGGGGAGGATTAGAATATATACTTCGGGGTGGCCGAAAAATCAAAATAGGTGCTGGTAAAGAATGGGGTCTCCGCCCCCCGTGGGATCGAAGAAAGCAGTATTTAGGTTTCGGTCTGTGAGTAGCATGGTGATGCCAGCAGCTAAGACAGGGAGGGAGAGAAGTAGAAGGACAGCAGTAATTAGTACGGCCCATACGAACAGTGGAATCTGGTATATTGAGACGGAAGCGGGCTTCATATTTAGGATGGTCGTAATAAAATTAATTGCTCCCAGAATAGAAGAAATACCTGCCAAGTGCAGGGAGAAGATGGTCAGGTCTACAGAGGCCCCGGCGTGGGCCAGGTTGCTGGCGAGAGGGGGGTAAACTGTTCAACCAGTACCAGCTCCAGCTTCAACTCCGGAGGAGGCAAGGAGGAGTATGAAGGAGGGGGGAAGAAGTCAAAAGCTTATGTTATTCATACGAGGGAATGCTATATCGGGGGCCCCGATTATAAGAGGGATAAGTCAGTTTCCAAAACCTCCAATCATAATTGGTATAACTATGAAGAAGATTATTACGAAAGCATGGGCGGTTACAATTACGTTATAGATCTGGTCATCTCCTAATAGAGCGCCAGGTTGGCTTAGTTCTGCTCGGATTAACAGGCTTAGGGCTGTGCCGACTATGCCGGCTCAGGCACCAAATACAAGATAAAGGGTGCCAATGTCTTTGTGATTAGTAGAGAAAAGTCAGCGGGTAATTGCCACAGGTAGGATGGCTGAGTTTTAAGCGGTGGATTGTAGCTCCATAAATAGAGGTTCAAATCCTCTTCTTACCAAGCTCCGAAGTGTAATCATATTAAATTGCAAATTTAAAGAAGAGGGTTAATATCCTCCGGGGCTTTCCCCCGCCTATTAGTTGCCTATCTAGGCGGGGGAAAGTAGATAGATGCTCGCTGGCTCGAGCACTTAGCTGTTAACTAAGAACTTGTAGGATCGAGGCCTGCCTATCTATATTAGGCTTTATCTTAATTAAAGTGTCTGTTTTGCATACAGAAGATGTAGGATAAGAACCTGCAAGTCTTATCAGGGTCTGGGGGATTTTCACCCCCGTTTAGGGCTTTGAAGGCTCTTGGTTTGGTATTAACCTAAGTCCCTTAGGGTATTAGGAGGGCGACTATGGCGGGAGTAAGGGGAAGAAATAGGATTGTGGCCGTTGTAGTGGCGGCTAGGGGGAATATTAACTGAGGAGAGTAAAATCGTCAAGGGGTGAGCCCTGTTGTGTTGTTCGGGGATATGGTAAGGGTTATGGTGTATGAAAGGCGAAGGTAGAAATATAGGCTAAGGAGGGAGGTCAGGGCAGCCAGAGTTGCTAAAGTGATTAGTTCTTGCTTGGCTAATTCTTGAAGGATAAGTCATTTTGGTACGAAGCCGGTAAGGGGCGGGAGGCCCCCTAATGAGAGGAGCACTAGGGGTATGAGGCCTGTCATAATGGGGTTTTTTATCGAGGAAATGGCTAGTATATTAATGGTGGTTGCCTTATATAGTTTAGATACTAGGAATACTGGAGTAGTTATGATGAAATAGGTGAGGAGGGCGAGGAGGGCGAGGTGTGGTGAGAATTGGAAAATAAGTAGTATTCAGCCAAAGTGGGCAATTGAGGAATAGGCTAAAATTTTTCGGAGTTGGGTTTGGTTGAGGCCGCCCCACCCCCCCACGAGGATTGAGGAGAGTCCTAAGATAGTTGGAATAGCTGGGTCCACGGACTGTATTTGTAGAAGGAGGATGAAGGGGGCAAGTTTTTGCCAGGTGGAGAGAATAAGGCCAGTGGTTAAGTTTAATCCCTGAAGGACTTCGGGAAGTCAAGCGTGCATGGGGGCAAGCCCTAATTTAAATGCTAGGGCCATTACTGCCATTGTTGTTGGAAGGGGGTGAGCTATTTGTTGAATAGCTCATTGGCCGGTTAATCAAGCGTTAGTGGTGCTAGCAAAGAGCAGGACAGCTGTTGCAGTGCTTTGGACGAGGAAATATTTGGTGGCCGCTTCGACGGCTCGGGGGTGGGAAGGCTGTGTTATGAGGGGGAGGATGGCCAGGGTATTAATCTCTAGGCCCATTCACGCGAGTAATCAGTGTGAACTGGCAAATGTAATTGTTGTACCGAGGCCAAGTGCGAAGAGTAGTGTAGTTAAGATGTAGGGGTGCATAGTAGTAGAGGTAGGAATTTAACCTACATTGTTGGGGTATGGGCCCAGGAGCTTATTTAGCTGACTCTGCTAGGAAGTGGTGTAGTGGAAGCACTAAGAGTTTTGATCTCTTTAGGGAGGGTTCGAATCCCTTTTTCCTAAGGGGCTGGAAGGATTTTAACCTTCATGAGACACTCTATCAAAGTGGTCCTTTACTTCAGGCACAGCTCCTTGGATTAAAGTTGTGGTGGCAGGCCGGTGAGTGCAATGGAAGTTGCGAGATGTCAGATGATAAAGGCTAGGGTAAGGGGGAGAAAATTTTTTCAGACTAGGTGTATTAGTTGATCATATCGGAAGCGAGGATAAGAGGCGCGGATCCATAAAAAGGAGATGGTGAGTAGGGCTGTTTTGATTATAAGGTTTGCGGCAGTGAGTTCGGGCAGGAGGGGGATGTGTGAGGCCCCTAGGAAAAAAACTACGGATAGTGTATTTATTAATAGGATGTTGGCGTATTCCGCAAGGAAAAAAAGGGCGAAGGGTCCCCCCGCATATTCTACGTTGAACCCCGAAACGAGCTCTGACTCCCCTTCTGTGAGGTCGAAGGGGGCTCGGTTAGTCTCTGCTAGGGTTGAGATAAACCATATCGCAGCTAGGGGTCAGGCAGGGATAATTAATCAGATATTTTCTTGGGTTGTACTAAAGGTTTGGAGAGTAAAACCTCCAGAAAAGATAATAATGCCTAGAAGAATGAGGCCAAGGCTCACTTCATAGGAGATGGTTTGTGCCACGGCCCGGAGGGCTCCTATGAGGGCGTATTTTGAGTTTGATGCTCAGCCTGAGCCCAGGATGGAATATGCTGTTAAGCTAGATAGGGCTAAAATAAAAAGCACCCCCAGGTTCAGGTCAATAACGGGGTGGGGAAGAGGAAGGGGGGTTCATAATGTGAGGGCCAGGGTCAATGCGAGTATAGGAGTAAAGAGGAAAAGGATTGGGGAAGAAGTGGAGGGGCGGACTGGCTCTTTAATAAAGAGTTTAACCCCGTCGGCGACGGGTTGGAGGAGGCCGTAAGGTCCAACGATATTGGGGCCTTTTCGTAACTGTATATAGCCCAGGACTTTTCGTTCAATTAGCGTTAGGAAGGCAACGGCTAGAAGGATGGGTACAATTAAGGTGAGGGGATTAATAAAATATACGGCAAGGTTGGCTATCATAGTTAAGGAGAGGAGTTGAACCTCTGTAAAAAGGGCTTAGGTCTTTTGCATTAACCGGGCTTTGCTACTTTAACTTGACCTCGGGCTTTTCCCTACATTTTTTTTAGCTAAGTGCCCAAAAAAGACCCCCTGTACTCCAAGAGTTCAGGGGGTCTTTTTGGGGGCCCGGACCTCGGGCTTTTTCCTACATTTTTTTTAGCTAAGTGCCCAAAAAAGACCCCCTGTACTCCAAGAGTTCAGGGGGTCTTTTTGGGGGCCCGGACCTCGGGCTTTTTCCTACATTTTTTTTAGCTAAGTGCCCAAAAAAGACCCCCTGTACTCCAAGAGTTCAGGGGGTCTTTTTGGGGGCCCGTTGTTAGTGAGGTGTCGGGGCACTCTGGATTTAAAGTTTGTTGGGGAGAGGGGTTTAACCTCTGTTAGGGGGGTATGAAGGCTCCCCGTGTGGTGTGGTTACCCCAACGGGCCATTTATCTTTGGCTTAATTCTGGTTATACCCCTTTACCTAGTTTAGATGACTTCATTAGGTGGGGGTGAGGCGTACTTTAAGCATTGGCCTCTTCTTTTCGGTCCTTTCGTACTAGAAAAGATTATTTCATAGATAGAAACTGACCTGGATTACTCCGGTCTGAACTCAGATCACGTAGGACTTTAATCGTTGAACAAACGAACCCTTAATAGCGGCTGCACCATTAGGATGTCCTGATCCAACATCGAGGTCGTAAACCCCCTTGTCGATATGGACTCTAGGAGGGGATTGCGCTGTTATCCCTAGGGTAACTCGGTCCGTTGATCAGCATTGCTGGGTCATTTTCGGTCAGAGGTTCTGTTACTTAGAGCAGTAGCTCTTAGTTTTGAGAGGTGGGTGGTGAAAGCGTGGGATGCGAGCTCTTTTTCCGCGTGGGGGTTATTTGTTACCCCATGGTCGCCCCAACCAAAGGCATAAGGCAGTGTTCACTTGGGTCCAGTTATCAGAGGATAATTAGCAGGGTCTGTCTTGGTGCCTAAAGCTCCATAGGGTCTTCTCGTCTTATGTAGTTATCCCCGCTTCTGCACGGGGAGATCAGTTTCATTGACTGGAGAGAGGAGACAGTTAAGCCCTCGTTAAGCCATTCATACGGGTCTTCATTTAAAAGACAAGTGATTACGCTACCTTCGCACGGTCAATATACCGCGGCCGTTGAACCACGGGGTCACTGGGCAGGCAGGACCTCTTATTCTTTGGGGTTGCAAGAGGCGATGTTTTTGGTAAACAGGCGGGGCTTAAGTGTATTTGCCGAGTTCCTTCTCTTTCTTTTAGTCTTTCCCGGGAAACACACCAGTGTGGGGTTAACGGTTCGGGTACTGGGGGTTTTTCTAGTTATTTTTTTGGTTTTTCATTTCCCTCTTTATTAGGGGCCGTTAAAGTGTTCGGTGGTGGGTCCATCCGATTTACACGTGTGTAGGGAGAGAGGCGGGGCCTCTCTTATTACTCATATTAGCAGGGTTACCCCAATGGGTACATTGGGCAGCCTGGTAGGGGGGCAGGGGGTTTAGATTGTGTTATCAGTATTTGGGGGGGGGGCAAGTGTCTGAGCTTTAACGCTTTCTATAAGGGTGGCTGCTTTTGGGCCAACTAGAATGTTTTGCCTTGGTTTTAAATATGATCTTTACCCGCCTGGTAAAGTTGTGTCTTATGTCAAAGGGGCTGTACCTCCTTTGACTAACTCTCCTAGTTTCTCAGGGGTCTGTGGGGGTAGGGCTTAACGTGAGGGGAGAAGCTGGGAGGCTGAACTTTTATCCACTTCTCAGGCAACCAGCTATAGCTGAGTTCGATAGGTCTTTCACCTCTACTCTAAGCTCTTCCCACTCTTTTGCCACAGAGACGGGTTTGCCCTATAGGTAGGCTGTCTTGGAGTAGCTCACTCAGTTTCGGGGATTCGAACTAAAAGGCTTTTTGCTCGAAGGTTACTGGCTAAATCATGATGCAAAAGGTACGAGCTTAGATCTCTGCTTTTTTAGGCTTATTTGGGCTGTTTCAAATCTTTTTCAGCGTTCCCTTGCGGTACTTTACGCTATTGCTCCGTGGTTCCTTTTCTGTCGCCCATACTAAGGGGGGAAAATGGTTTAAATAAGTGGGTGTAGATATATTAGGGGTTATATGAGGTAATTTTGTTTTTACAGTAGTTTTTAGGGGGGCTAGCTAGTGGGCGTCAGGGCAGTCCGATTTGCACGGACATCTTTTCAGTGTAAAAGAGGGGCTTTAACTAGTTTAGCTATGCTCTGATTCAACCAAATGCACCTTCCGGTACATTTACCATGTTACGACTTTCCTCCTCTGATGTATAGCTGCGTGCTCTTAGTTATATTTGTGCTGGCTTACGAGGAGAGTGACGGGCGGTCTGTGCGCGCTTAAGAGCCGGCTTCAGCGGAACACTCTATTTTCCGTTTACTGCTAAATCCGCCTTCAATATTATTTTTCAATTTATATTTCCGTATCCCCTACTGGTAGGGAATGTAGCCCATTTCTTCCCCCCTCATATGCTGCACCTTGACCTGACTTTTTGGGCTGTGCCAAATTTTGCTTACTGTTGGGCCTTCACAGGGTGAGCTGACGACGGAGGTATACAGGCGGGGTGGGGACAAGAGAGGGTGAGGTTTAACGAGGGGTATCGATTCTAGAACAGGCTCCTCTAGGGGGATATTAAGCACCGCCAAGTCCTTTGGGTTTCAAACTTTTGTTTGTAGTCCCCGGGCGGAGTGTGTATGTGTTATACATCTAAGTTTACGGCTAAGCATAGTGGGGTATCTAATCCCAGTTTGTTTCTTAGCTTTCGTGGGTTCAGGTAAAATAAAGCCACTTTCGTGGTTGATCTTCATGCTTTCGGGGGCGTATAACTGCTTTGAAAGTGTTCGGCTTTAGTTTTTGTAATCCCTAACCACCCTTTATGCCGCTATCTATCAATTTGGGCTTCTCGTTTAACCGCGGTGGCTGGCACGGGTTTTGACCAGCCCTAAATAGCTTTAACTAGGTCAAGCTTTCACTTATTTTTCTAAAATTTATCACTGCTGGGTTCCCTTGAGGGTGTGGCTAAGCAAGGTGTCATGGGCTAATTGGTTGTGCCTGATACCGGCTCCGCTCTCCTGAGTAAGGAGTCACGGGCATTCTCACAGGGGTGCGGAGACTTGCATGTGTAAGTTTAGCTAAAACTGATAGAAAAGCCAGGACCAAACCTTTGTGCTTTCGGAGCTTTCTAGGGCTCATCTTAACATCTTCAGTGTTATGCTTTTTTTAAGCTACGCTAGC